GTCGTGAATATCTGAATAGGACGAACCGGCCCCCGTGGATATCTTTGCTTCGGAACAAAATAATTAGAATTAAGCTCGGTCAACTGGAATGGATCTTCTCAATTGGAATGTGTATTCTCCATATAGGAGATCTTCCAATTGAGAAGATCCATCGACCTGAGACGAAGAGAAAAGTCTATCTATTTTATTTAGTTATTCAGTTAAACCAATGCTTCGTTATTGGAGCAGATAGCAACAACCATTTCATCGGACATGCGTCTTTTTTATTTTCCAATGGATTTACATGTTTCATTAATGGAAATTGTTTGATGTAGTGAATAAGAGGCTCTGCTCTGGTTGTTCGCCGTTCAAGAATTCTTGTTTAGGCAGTTCATACCATCCATACAGAGTGTTTTGATCTAAGATTTCAATTCTTCCATGTTTCAGCAGTAGCACCATGGAGCTAAGGTCCAAAATATGGAATAAACAAGTCTTTCCACGACTCTGCCACCCGGTCAATTCTGTTCCACTTAATCCCTCTTTCATGGCCACATATCTTTCCGGCTAAGGAATGGGGAATCCTTCTCCTATTATACTTACACGAATCACATGTTTCATTTCTTCCGGTAAAATCCATCTCTTTCTCCACAATGCCTTTATCATTTGATCCAATAGCGTTCCGTTAGATAGGAACAGATTTGATAAATACTGATAACTCTCGGATGGAGTATTAGAACGGAAAGATCCATTAAATAATGAACTATTGGTTCTAATGGTTCTAAGACGTCTCTGGCTATGAATCAACAATTCGAATTGCGTCTGATCCCCGACGAACCAGTGTTCTTTGAGAGAATCTGGGGGATCAGGAAACCTCTCTGACTCTGACATCTCTTCATCTGCAAAGAATTCTCGACGTGAAAACACAGAGGGCGGATCTTGGAATAGTAAAAAGAATGGCTCTGGAGGGCTCCAAATGAATTGGCTTATTCGAAAAAAGCCTTGTTCTTTGGAAAATCTTAGCGCCGTGCACGGGCCAGCATGATTTGGAAGAGCTCAAAATAATCCAGTTCAGGCTCCTGTTCACGAGGCCACCTGTCCCGAAATGACTTGGCCCAATAGGGAAATTCCAATTCATCGGTCCTTTCGATAAAATCAAATAGATTGTCATAAGGGTACCATATTCTAGGAGCCCCAATTATGTTATGGAATGAACTCCCCCCTCTCCTATCCGGGAGGGGGGATCCTTCTCCTTCCTCTTCTCCAAACCCCGATTCGCCATCTTCTTCATAGATAAATTTCCGATCCACGATAGAACAAGATCCAATTTGCATCATATATAACGGATTCCTTGGTTCGGACCGAAGAAGCAATGTCACTCGATCATTATCAAACCGACTGCAATCTTTTTCTGTCCGTGAGGATCCCACCAGAGCGACTTCTACTTCTAATAGGCCATTAACTAGATCAGAATCATCCTCAGCGAATCTATAAGAAGCGGCGAGCTAGCGCGTCGGGTCCGAGTGGAGACCAAATATCTTGAGCGACCGATCCGGCAGAACAACTCAAAAGATAAAGAAGTATCGTTAATCTCTTCATGCTCATTCCAAGTTCGAAGTACCATTTGGACAAATAAGAATCCCCTGCCGCGCTGAAGTTTGTCTTTAGAAAGATAGATATAGGATCTATGGGGCAATTACTTAGAAGTACATTTTGTGCAACAGCCCTTCCTATCTGATAGAAAATGATCCCATGATCCCTAACCGATCTTACCCGGTATCGAAACTCCCAAAATTGTCTATGAAGAGCTGATCTAATTGTATTAGTGTCTATAATTGATTTCTTCTGTGCAAGACTAATTGATATGGCCTCATTGGTAAGTGCTACAAGATCTCGTGCACAGGGATCCATGGTTATGGACCCGAATCCGTTAGTATGGAACATTTTCTTTTCCAAGTGAAATCCCCTAGTATAGGAAAGAATGAAAAAGTGCTTTCGCCGTTGTGGAATAAGAGGCCTTCGCATCTTAATGCATTTATTGAATTTATTCGGAGCTATTAGACCGGGATCCACTTTTTTGGGAATATGAGTCGAAGCAATAACAAGAAAATTTCTAGTGGAACCTCTTTCACAATCTCTGTAGAGATAGTTCTCTAATAGACCGAGGGATAAGTAATTCGACTCATTCACAGACAGATCATGAATGTTTGGAATCCATATTATGCAATGGGACATTGCTTTTGCGAATTCTAATCGAACTAATTCTAATTGAAAGGCGGCATTAAATGGGGCCCTTTCTATGTCCGGCGACGTATATACAGCTAAATCGTCATCATCAAAATCGTCATCATCCGTAGTGTTGCTATCGGCCTCAAGCTCATCCAAATCATCCTCTTCAATAAGAATCCGTTTAGGCTCGTCATTCCGGAACTCGTCCGTAAATAACATAATGAAAGGAAAATAGGAGTTTGTCGCTAGGTATTTGACCAAATAGGATCGTCCAAGTCCTTTAGAACCTATCACT